GTTAATGTAGCTTAATTAATAAAGCAAGGCACTGAAAATGCCAAGATGAGTCGCACGACTCCATAAACATAAAGGTTTGGTCCTAGCCTTCCTATTAGTTTTTAGTAGACTTACACATGCAAGCCTCCACGCCCCAGTGAGAATGCCCTTAAAATCACCAGTGATCTAAAGGAGCAGGTATCAAGCACACTCTTAAGTAGCTCATAACACCTTGCTAAGCCACACCCCCACGGGATACAGCAGTGATAAAAATTAAGCCATAAACGAAAGTTTGACTAAGCCATACTAAATAGGGTTGGTAAATTTCGTGCCAGCCACCGCGGTCATACGATTAACCCAAACTAATAGGCCTACGGCGTAAAGCGTGTTCAAGATACTTTTACACTAAAGTTAAAACTTAACTAAGCCGTAAAAAGCTACAGTTATCATAAAATAAACCACGAAAGTGACTTTATAATAATCTGACTACACGATAGCTAAGACCCAAACTGGGATTAGATACCCCACTATGCTTAGCCCTAAACATAGATAATTTTACAACAAAATAATTCGCCAGAGGACTACTAGCAATAGCTTAAAACTCAAAGGACTTGGCGGTGCTTTATATCCCTCTAGAGGAGCCTGTTCTATAATCGATAAACCCCGATAAACCTCACCACCTTTCGCTAATTCAGTCTATATACCGCCATCTTCAGCAAACCCTCAAAAGGTAGAACAGTAAGCACAATCATTTTACATAAAAAAGTTAGGTCAAGGTGTAACTTATGAGGTGGGAAGAAATGGGCTACATTTTCTACCCAAGAACATTTCACGAATGTTTTTATGAAATTAAAAACTGAAGGAGGATTTAGTAGTAAATTAAGAATAGAGAGCTTAATTGAATAGGGCCATGAAGCACGCACACACCGCCCGTCACCCTCCTCAAGTAATAAGACACAACCATAACCATATTAACTTAACTAAAACACAAGAGGAGACAAGTCGTAACAAGGTAAGCATACCGGAAGGTGTGCTTGGATTAATCAAAGTGTAGCTTAACTAAAGCGTCTGGCCTACACCCAGAAGATTTCATTACTTATGGCCACTTTGAACAAAAGCTAGCCCAACTAACCCCAAACTTAAGTATTACAGACACATAAAATAAAACATTTAGTTAAACAATAAAAGTATAGGAGATAGAAATTTTAATTGGAGCGATAGAGATAGTACCGTAAGGGAATGATGAAAGACATCTTAACAGTATTAAACAGCAAAGATTACCCCTTCTACCTTTTGCATAATGAACTAGCCAGAAACAACTTAACAAAGAGAACTTAAGCTAAGCTCCCCGAAACCAGACGAGCTACCCATAAACAATCTAAAAGGATCAACTCATCTATGTAGCAAAATAGTGAGAAGATTTGTGGGTAGAGGTGAAAAGCCTAACGAGCCTGGTGATAGCTGGTTACCCACAGACAGAATTTTAGTTCAACTTTAAATTTACCTAAAAAAAATAAAATTTTAATGTAAATTTAAAATATAGTCTAAGAAGGTACAGCTTCTTAGAATCAGGATACAACCTTTATTAGAGAGTATATACTAATATCACCATAGTTGGCTTAAAAGCAGCCACCAATTGAGAAAGCGTTCCAGCTCAACAAACAATATAACTTAATCCCAACCATACTACATCAACTCCTAATTATACCCCCTGGGTCATTCTATTTAAGTATAGAAGCAATAATGCTAGTATGAGTAACAAGAACCATTTTCTCCCCGCATAAGCTTATATCAGGAACGGATAGACCACTGATAGTTAACAATCTGATAATATCAACCCAAAAATGAAATACTTATCCACCCCATTGTTAACCCAACACAGGTATGCATTCAAGGAAAGATTAAAAGGAGTAAAAGGAACTCGGCAAACACAAACCCCGCCTGTTTACCAAAAACATCACCTCCAGCATTTCTAGTATTGGAGGCACTGCCTGCCCGGTGACACTTGTTTAACGGCCGCGGTATCCTGACCGTGCAAAGGTAGCATAATCATTTGTTCTCTAAATAGGGACTTGTATGAATGGCCACACGAGGGTTTAACTGTCTCTTACTCCCAATCAGTGAAATTGACCTTCCCGTGAAGAGGCGGGAATACCACAATAAGACGAGAAGACCCTATGGAGCTTTAATTAACTAACCCAAACTTATGGATACTAGATACCTACAAGGCATAACATAACACCATTATTATGAGTTAGCAATTTAGGTTGGGGTGACCTCGGAATATAAAAAAACTCCCGAGTGATTAAAATTTAGACCCACAAGTCAAAATACAACATCACTTATTGATCCAATAATTTTTGATCAACGGAACAAGTTACCCTAGGGATAACAGCGCAATCCTATTCAAGAGTCCATATCGACAATAGGGTTTACGACCTCGATGTTGGATCAGGACATCCTAATGGTGCAGCAGCTATTAAGGGTTCGTTTGTTCAACGATTAAAGTCCTACGTGATCTGAGTTCAGACCGGAGTAATCCAGGTCGGTTTCTATCTATTATACAACCTCCCCCAGTACGAAAGGACAAGGGATGTAAGGCCTACCTCACAGAGGCGCCTTAAAACTAATAGATGAAGTCAACTCAATCTAACCAGTTTATCTCCTCATAAGCCCGAGAAAAGGGGCTTTGTTAGGGTGCAGGGCCCGGTAACTGCGTAAAACTTAAACCTTTACTATCAGAGGTTCAATTCCTCTCCCTAACAAAATGTTCTTTATCAACATTATCTCTCTTATTATCCCAATCCTTCTTGCCGTAGCCTTCCTCACCCTCGTTGAACGAAAAGTCTTAGGCTATATACAACTTCGAAAAGGACCTAATATTGTAGGCCCCTACGGCCTCCTTCAACCAATCGCAGACGCAGTAAAACTCTTCACAAAAGAACCTCTACGACCACTTACATCCTCTATATCAATATTCATCCTAGCCCCCATTCTAGCTCTATCACTAGCCCTAACTATGTGAATTCCCCTCCCAATACCCTACCCACTCATTAATATAAACTTGGGAGTCCTATTCATACTAGCAATATCAAGCCTCGCCGTGTACTCCATCCTCTGATCAGGATGAGCCTCAAACTCCAAATACGCCCTAATCGGAGCCCTTCGAGCAGTAGCTCAAACAATCTCATATGAAGTAACGCTAGCAATTATTCTTCTATCAGTCCTCCTAATAAACGGGTCATTTACACTATCCACGCTAATTATTACCCAAGAACATATATGATTAATCTTTCCGGCCTGACCCCTAGCCATGATATGATTCATCTCTACCCTAGCAGAAACTAATCGAGCCCCCTTCGACTTAACTGAAGGAGAATCCGAACTAGTCTCTGGATTTAACGTAGAGTATGCAGCAGGTCCTTTCGCCCTATTCTTTCTAGCAGAGTACGCAAATATTATTATAATAAACATCCTCACAACAATTCTGTTCTTCGGCGCATTCCACAACCCATTCATACCAGAACTCTACTCTATTAACTTCACTATAAAAACCCTCTTATTAACCATCTGCTTCCTATGAATTCGAGCATCATACCCTCGATTCCGCTACGATCAGTTAATACACTTATTATGAAAAAATTTTCTACCCTTAACTTTAGCCCTATGCATATGACATGTTGCCTTACCCATTATCACCGCAAGTATCCCACCCCAAACATAAGAAATATGTCTGATAAAAGAGTTACTTTGATAGAGTAAATAATAGAGGTTTAAATCCTCTTATTTCTAGAATAATAGGCTTCGAACCTAATCTTAAGAATTCAAAGATCTTCGTGCTACCAAACTTACACTATATTCTACAGTAAGGTCAGCTAAATTAAGCTATCGGGCCCATACCCCGAAAATGTTGGTTTATACCCTTCCCGTACTAATAAAACCCCCTATTCTCATTATCATCATAGCAACTATCATGACAGGAACCATAATCGTCATACTAAGCTCGCACTGATTACTGATCTGAATTGGATTCGAAATAAACATGCTAGCCATCATCCCTATTCTCATAAAAAAGTACAATCCACGAGCCATAGAGGCCTCTACAAAATATTTTCTTACACAAGCTACAGCCTCAATATTACTAATAATAGGAGTCACTATCAACCTCCTTTACTCCGGCCAATGGGTAATCTCAAAAATCTCAAACCCCATCGCATCCATCATGATAACCACTGCCCTAACAATAAAACTAGGCCTATCTCCATTCCACTTCTGAGTTCCCGAAGTAACACAGGGAATTACGCTCATATCAGGAATAATCCTACTAACATGACAAAAAATCGCACCTATATCCATCCTATATCAAATCTCTCCATCAATTAACACTAACCTTCTTATACTAATAGCCCTTACATCCGTTCTAGTAGGAGGCTGAGGCGGACTAAATCAAACTCAACTACGAAAAATCATAGCATACTCCTCCATTGCCCACATAGGCTGAATAGCCGCTATCATTACTTATAACCCTACAATAATAGTTCTAAACTTAACTTTATATATTCTAATAACACTATCTACCTTCATACTATTTATATTAAACTCATCCACCACGACCCTATCTTTATCCCACATATGAAACAAATTTCCCCTAATCACTTCCATAATCTTAATCTTAATACTATCCCTAGGAGGACTACCCCCATTATCTGGCTTCATCCCCAAATGAATAATTATTCAAGAATTAACGAAAAATAACATAATTATTATTCCAACACTAATGGCTATCACCGCTCTACTTAACTTATATTTCTACCTGCGACTCACATATAGCACCGCACTTACCATATTTCCATCCACAAACAACATAAAAATAAAATGACAGTTCGAATACACAAAAAAGGCAACCCTATTACCCCCCTTAATTATTACCTCAACTATACTACTCCCACTAACACCTATATTATCAGTCTTGGACTAGGAGTTTAGGTTAGACCAGACCAAGAGCCTTCAAAGCTCTAAGCAAGTGCTACACACTTAACCCCTGATCAAATCACCTCTAAGGGCTGCAAGAATCTATCTTACATCAATTGAATGCAAATCAAACACTTTAATTAAGCTAAGCCCTCCCTAGATTGGTGAGCTTCTACCTCACGAAATTTTAGTTAACAGCTAAATACCCTAGTAACTGGCTTCAATCTACCTTCTCCCGCCGCGTAGAAAAAAAAGGCGGGAGAAGCCCCGGCGGCGTCTAGGCTGCTTCTTTGAATTTGCAATTCAATATGAAAATTCACCACGGAGCTTGGCAAAAAGAGGACTTAAACCCCTATCTTTAGATTTACAGTCTAATGCTTTTATCAGCCATTTTACCTATGTTCATTAACCGATGACTGTTCTCCACTAATCACAAGGATATTGGTACTTTATACTTACTATTTGGAGCATGAGCCGGTATAGTAGGCACTGCTTTGAGCCTCCTCATCCGAGCCGAACTAGGTCAGCCCGGTACTTTACTAGGTGACGATCAAATTTATAATGTCATCGTAACCGCCCATGCTTTCGTAATAATCTTCTTCATAGTCATGCCCATCATAATTGGGGGCTTTGGAAACTGACTAGTGCCGTTAATAATTGGTGCTCCGGACATGGCATTCCCCCGAATAAATAACATGAGCTTCTGACTCCTTCCTCCATCCTTTCTTCTACTATTAGCATCTTCTATGGTAGAAGCAGGTGCAGGAACGGGATGAACCGTATACCCCCCACTGGCTGGCAATCTGGCCCATGCAGGAGCATCCGTTGACCTTACAATTTTCTCCTTACACTTAGCCGGAGTCTCTTCTATTTTAGGGGCAATTAATTTCATCACTACTATTATCAACATAAAACCCCCTGCAATATCCCAGTATCAAACTCCCCTGTTTGTATGATCAGTACTAATTACAGCAGTTCTACTCTTACTATCCCTGCCTGTACTGGCTGCTGGAATTACAATACTTTTAACAGACCGGAATCTTAATACAACATTTTTTGATCCCGCTGGAGGAGGAGACCCTATCCTATATCAACACCTATTCTGATTCTTCGGACATCCTGAAGTTTACATTCTTATCCTGCCCGGATTCGGAATAATTTCTCACATTGTCACTTACTACTCAGGGAAAAAAGAGCCTTTCGGTTATATAGGAATAGTATGAGCAATAATATCTATTGGGTTTTTAGGCTTTATCGTATGAGCTCACCATATGTTTACCGTAGGAATAGATGTAGACACACGAGCGTACTTTACGTCCGCCACTATAATTATCGCTATTCCAACGGGAGTAAAAGTATTTAGTTGACTGGCAACACTTCATGGAGGCAATATTAAATGATCTCCAGCTATGCTATGAGCTTTAGGGTTTATTTTCTTATTTACAGTAGGCGGGTTAACAGGTATTGTCCTAGCTAATTCGTCCTTAGACATCGTTCTTCATGATACATATTATGTTGTGGCTCATTTTCACTATGTGCTTTCAATAGGAGCAGTTTTTGCCATTATGGGAGGATTTGCCCACTGATTCCCTTTATTCTCAGGTTATACTCTTAACGATACTTGAGCAAAGATTCACTTTACAATTATGTTTGTGGGAGTAAATATAACTTTCTTCCCTCAACATTTCCTAGGTTTATCTGGAATACCTCGTCGATACTCTGACTACCCAGATGCATATACTACCTGAAATACCGTCTCCTCTATAGGATCGTTTATCTCGCTTACAGCGGTGATGCTTATAATTTTTATGATCTGGGAAGCCTTTGCATCCAAACGAGAAGTTGCTATAGTAGAACTTACTACAACTAACATTGAGTGACTACATGGATGTCCCCCTCCATACCACACGTTCGAAGAACCTACATATGTGATCCAAAAATAAGAAAGGAAGGAATCGAACCCCCTAAAATTGGTTTCAAGCCAATGTCATAACCATTATGTCTTTCTCAATCAGGAGGTATTAGTAAAACATTACATGACTTTGTCAAAGTTAAATTATAGGTGAAACCCCTATATATCTCTATGGCGTACCCATTTCAACTCGGATTACAGGACGCAACCTCCCCTATTATAGAGGAGCTACTTCATTTTCATGACCATACACTAATAATTGTATTCTTAATCAGTTCTTTAGTTCTCTATATCATTTCACTAATATTGACTACAAAATTAACCCATACAAGCACAATAGACGCACAAGAAGTGGAAACAGTATGAACCATTCTACCCGCCATTATCCTAATCCTAATCGCTCTACCTTCCCTCCGAATCCTTTATATAATGGACGAAATTAATAACCCCTCTTTAACCGTGAAAACAATAGGCCACCAATGATACTGAAGCTATGAATATACTGACTATGAAGACTTAAACTTTGACTCCTACATAATCCCAACACAAGAATTAAAGCCAGGAGAACTCCGACTATTAGAAGTAGACAACCGAGTTGTCCTCCCAATAGAAATAACCATCCGAATACTTATCTCTTCAGAAGACGTTTTGCATTCATGAGCCGTTCCATCACTAGGTCTAAAAACTGACGCTATTCCAGGACGACTAAACCAAACCACCCTTATAGCCATACGACCAGGACTGTACTATGGCCAGTGCTCTGAAATCTGCGGATCTAACCACAGCTTTATACCCATTGTTCTTGAAATAGTCCCCCTATCTTACTTTGAGACCTGATCTGCCTTAATAGTATAACCTAGACTAGATCTACTCATTAAGAAGCTATAAAGCATTAACCTTTTAAGTTAAAGACTGGGAGTTTTAACCTCTCCTTAATGAAATGCCACAGCTAGATACATCCACCTGATTTATTATAATCTTTTCAATATTTCTCACCCTCTTCATCCTATTTCAACTAAAAATTTCAAATCACTACTACCCAGAAAACCCGATAACCAAATCTGCTAAAATTGCTGGTCAACATAATCCTTGAGAAAACAAATGAACGAAAATCTATTCGCTTCTTTCGCTGCCCCCTCAATAATAGGTCTCCCTATTGTGGTACTGATCGTCATATTCCCTTCCATTTTATTCCCAACACCCAGTCGCCTAATCAATAATCGGTTAATCTCCATTCAGCAATGACTAATTCAACTAACATCAAAACAAATACTAGCAATTCATAACCAAAAGGGACGAACCTGAGCTCTCATACTTATATCACTAATTCTATTTATTGGCTCAACTAATCTACTTGGACTATTACCTCACTCATTTACGCCCACAACACAACTCTCTATAAACCTCGGAATAGCAATTCCCCTATGAGCAGGGACAGTAATTACCGGTTTCCGCTATAAAACCAAAGCATCCTTAGCACACTTTCTACCCCAAGGCACCCCTCTCCCCCTAATTCCAATACTAGTAGTCATCGAAACTATTAGTCTATTTATTCAACCCATGGCTCTAGCCGTTCGATTAACCGCCAATATTACTGCAGGACACCTCCTAATCCATTTGATTGGAGGGGCTACCTTAGCTCTTATCAATATTAGCGCGACCACAGCTTTTATCACTTTTATTATTCTAATCCTACTTACGATCCTAGAATTTGCTGTTGCCTTAATTCAAGCCTATGTTTTTACCTTACTAGTGAGTCTATACTTACATGACAACACCTAATGACCCACCAAACTCACGCTTACCACATAGTCAACCCAAGCCCATGACCGCTGACAGGGGCCCTTTCTGCCCTCCTTATAACATCGGGTCTTATCATATGATTTCACTATAACTCAATAGCCCTACTTACATTAGGATTCACAACCAACCTGTTAACCATATGCCAGTGATGACGAGATGTGATCCGAGAAGGCACATTCCAAGGACATCATACCCCTATTGTACAAAAAGGACTACGATACGGAATAGTTCTTTTTATCGTATCAGAAGTATTTTTCTTTGCAGGCTTCTTCTGAGCCTTTTACCACTCCAGCCTAGCCCCTACTCCTGAACTTGGGGGTTGCTGACCTCCTACCGGCATTATTCCTCTTAACCCATTAGAAGTGCCTCTACTCAACACCTCAGTCCTCCTAGCCTCCGGAGTATCTATTACTTGAGCCCATCATAGTTTAATAGAAGGTAATCGCAAACATATACTTCAAGCCTTATTCATTACAATCTCCTTAGGCGTATATTTTACGCTATTACAGGCCTCCGAATACTATGAGACATCTTTTACAATCTCCGATGGGGTATACGGATCTACCTTTTTTATAGCCACTGGATTTCACGGATTACACGTAATTATTGGCTCTACATTCCTCATCGTGTGCTTCCTCCGACAGCTATACTACCACTTCACATCAAACCACCACTTCGGATTTGAAGCCGCTGCATGATATTGACACTTTGTTGATGTAGTCTGGCTATTCTTGTATGTATCTATTTATTGATGAGGATCCTATTTCTTTAGTATAACTAGTACAATTGACTTCCAATCAGTTAGCTCCAGATCAACCTGGAAAGAAGTAATAAACGTTATATTAACTTTGATAACTAATGTAACCCTAGCATCCTTACTTGTACTAATCGCATTCTGACTTCCCCAGCTAAATATCTATACAGACAAGACAAGCCCCTACGAATGTGGTTTTGACCCCATGGGATCTGCTCGCCTACCTTTCTCTATAAAATTTTTCCTAGTTGCCATCACATTTCTGCTTTTCGACCTAGAAATTGCACTCCTACTCCCACTTCCCTGAGCGTCACAAACCAACAAGCTAACAACAATACTTATCATAGCACTCCTACTAATCTCCCTCCTAGCTGCGAGCCTAGCGTATGAATGGACCGAAAAGGGGCTAGAATGAACCGAATATGATAATTAGTTTAAGCCAAAAACAAATGATTTCGACTCATTAGATTATGATTTATCTCATAATTATCATGTCCATAGTATATATTAATATCTTTCTGGCATTCATTCTTTCTCTAATAGGTATACTTGTTTATCGATCACACCTAATATCATCGCTACTATGCTTAGAGGGCATAATATTATCACTATTTGTAATAATATCTGTAACTATTCTCAACAATCACCTCACATTAGCCAGCATGATACCAATCGTACTACTAGTATTTGCTGCCTGCGAAGCAGCATTAGGACTATCTCTACTAGTTATAGTATCTAACACCTACGGGACTGATTACGTACAAAACCTAAACCTTTTACAATGCTAAAAATTATCATCCCTACTATCATACTAATCCCCCTTACATGAATATCAAAGCCTAACATAATCTGAATTAACACGACAACATATGGTTTGCTAATCAGCTTAATCAGCTTATTCTACCTAAACCAACCAAATGATAATACATTGAACTCCTCCTTAATATTTTTCTCTGATTCCCTATCGGCACCACTATTAGCACTCACAACATGACTTCTGCCCCTTATACTTATAGCAAGTCAACACCATTTATCAAAAGAACCCTTAACTCGAAAAAAACTATATATTTCAATACTAATTCTTCTCCAATTGTTCCTAATTATAACTTTCACAGCCTCTGAACTCATCTTCTTTTACATCCTATTTGAAGCAACACTGATTCCGACCCTGATCATTATTACCCGATGAGGAAATCAAACTGAACGACTAAACGCAGGACTCTACTTCTTATTTTATACTTTAATAGGATCCCTCCCACTCCTAGTAGCTCTCCTTTATATCCACAATTTCATGGGCTCCCTAAATTTTCTCATAATTCAATACTGAATCCAGCCTCTGCCAAACTCCTGATCTAATATTTTCCTATGACTGGCATGCATAATAGCATTCATAGTAAAGATACCTCTATACGGCCTCCACTTGTGACTACCAAAAGCACACGTAGAGGCCCCTATTGCCGGCTCCATAGTACTTGCCGCTGTACTCCTAAAACTAGGGGGCTATGGCATGATACGAATTACAACCCTACTAAATCCCCTGACCAATTTCATAGCATACCCCTTCATAATATTGTCTCTATGAGGCATAATCATAACAAGCTCTATCTGTCTCCGTCAAACAGATCTAAAATCCCTAATTGCATACTCCTCAGTTAGTCATATGGCACTGGTTATCGTAGCGGTTCTTATTCAAACACCATGAAGTTATATAGGTGCAACAGCTCTAATAATTGCCCATGGTTTAACATCCTCAATACTATTCTGCTTAGCCAACTCCAATTACGAACGAATCCATAGCCGTACTATAATTCTCGCACGAGGACTTCAAACTCTCCTTCCCCTAATAGCAGCCTGATGACTATTAGCAAGCCTCACAAATCTGGCTCTCCCTCCAACAATTAATCTTATCGGAGAACTATTTGTAGTGATATCCTCATTCTCATGATCCAACATTACTATTATCCTAATAGGAATTAACATTATCATCACCGCCCTATACTCACTTTATATATTAATCACCACACAACGTGGTAAATATTCCCACCATATCAAAAATATCAAACCATCATTCACACGAGAAAATGCCCTAATGACCTTGCACCTACTGCCCCTACTCCTCCTATCCCTTAACCCTAAAATTATTCTCGGTCCCATCTACTGTAAGCATAGTTTAACAAAAACATTAGATTGTGAGTCTAACAATAAAAGCTCAAACCTTTTTGCTTACCGAAAAAGTACTGCAAGAACTGCTAATTCATGCTCCCATGCATAAGAACATGGCTTTTTCAACTTTTATAGGATAGAAGTAATCCGTTGGTCTTAGGAACCAAAAAATTGGTGCAACTCCAGATAAAAGTAATAAATATATTTTCTTCATGCATAATCACAGCCCTAGTTATTCTTACTTTGCCCATCATTATATCCTCTACTAAACTTTACAAGAATAAGCTATACCCATACTATGTAAAAACCGCTACTTCTTACGCGTTCATAATTAGCATAATTCCCACAATAATATTCATCTACTCAGGACAGGAAACAATCATTTCAAACTGGCATTGAATAACAATCCAAACTATAAAACTATCCATGAGTTTCAAATTAGACTACTTCTCAATAATCTTTGTACCTGTAGCCCTTTTTGTCACGTGGTCTATCATAGAATTCTCTATATGATATATACACTCCGATCCTTACATTAACCGGTTTTTCAAGTACCTTCTCTTATTCCTCATCACTATAATAGTCCTAGTTACCGCAAACAACATATTCCAACTATTCATTGGTTGAGAAGGAGTTGGCATTATATCATTCCTACTTATTGGATGATGGTACGGCCGAACCGATGCAAATACAGCCGCCCTACAAGCCGTCCTCTACAACCGTATTGGAGATGTAGGCTTCATTATAACCATAGCATGATTTCTACTAAACTTAAACACATGAGACCTTCAACAAATCTTCATTACGACAAACGATAATTTTAATCTGCCACTACTTGGCCTACTACTAGCAGCTACCGGTAAATCTGCTCAATTCGGCCTACATCCCTGACTCCCCTCAGCCATAGAAGGCCCCACTCCTGTATCAGCCCTACTTCACTCAAGCACAATAGTTGTAGCAGGAGTATTTCTTCTTATCCGCTTTCATCCACTAATAGAGCATAACCAAACTATTCAAACCCTCACTTTATGCTTAGGGGCCATTACTACACTATTTACCGCAATCTGCGCTCTTACACAGAATGATATCAAAAAAATTGTAGCGTTCTCTACCTCAAGCCAACTAGGCCTAATAATAGTAACAATTGGCATTAACCAGCCCTACTTAGCCTTCTTACACATCTGCACTCACGCATTTTTTAAAGCTATACTATTCATATGCTCAGGGTCAGTTATCCACAGCCTAAACGATGAACAAGACATTCGAAAAATGGGTGGCCTATTTAAAGTCCTTCCCTTCACCACAACCTCCCTTATTATCGGAAGCCTCGCATTAACAGGCATGCCTTTCCTTACAGGATTCTACTCCAAAGACCTGATCATCGAGTCCGCTAACACGTCGAATACCAACGCCTGAGCCCTCTTAATTACACTCGTTGCCACATCCCTAACCGCTGCCTACAGCACCCGAATTATATTCTTTGCTCTACTAGGCCAGCCCCGCTTCTCCCCTATAATCCTTATCAACGAGAATAATCCTCTCCTAATTAACTCTATTAAACGACTCCTTATCGGAAGTGTATTTGCAGGGTATATTATCTCCCACAGCATCACACCCACTACCATCCCACAGATAACTATGCCTCATTATCTAAAAATGACAGCCCTTGCAGTAACCACCTTGGGTTTCATCCTGGCACTAGAACTAAACCTTACCTCACAAGGACTCAAATTTAACTATCCTTCTAATTACTTTAAATTCTCCAGCCTCCTTGGCTACTATCCAACCATTATGCACCGCCTCACACCTAAAACAAGTTTAACCATTAGCCAGAAATCAGCATCTATACTTCTGGACTCCATCTGACTAGAAAACATCCTACCCAAATCAATCTCATATTTCCAAATAAAATCTTCTACCCTTATTTCAAATCAAAAAGGTCTCATCAAACTCTATTTCCTATCGTTCATACTAACTATAATCCTCAGTCTACTAATCCTTAATTACCACGGGTAACTTCCATGATAACCAACACACCAATTAATAATGATCAGCCTGTAACAACCACCAACCAAGTCCCATAACTGTACAGAGCCGCAATACCCATAGCCTCTTCACTAAAAAACCCAGAGTCCCCCGTATCATAGATCACTCAATCCCCTATTCCATTAAACTTTAATACTACCTCCACCTCGTCATCCTTCAAAATATAGCAAGCAGTCAACAATTCAGACAACAAACCAGTAATAAAAGCCGCTAGAACAGCCTTATTTGAAACTCACACCTCAGGGTATTGCTCAGTAGCCATAGCAGTTGTATAACCAAATACTACTAATATACCCCCCAAATAAATTAAAAATACTATCAACCCTAAAAAAGAACCCCCAAAATTCAGAACAATCGCACAACCAATCCCACCGCTAATAATTAGCACAAGCCCACCATAAATAGGAGATGGTTTAGTGGCAAAACCCACAAAACTCATCACAAAAACGATACTTAAAATAAATACAATGTATGTTATCATTATTCCTACATGGAATTTAACCATGACTAATGACATGAAAAATCATCGTTGTATTTCAACTATAAGAACATTAATGACCAACATTCGAAAAACCCACCCACTAGCCAAAATTGTTAATAACTCATTCATTGACCTCCCAGCGCCGTCTAACATCTCTGCTTGATGGAACTTCGGATCCTTACTAGGAGTATGCTTGATTCTACAGATTCTAACAGGTTTATTCTTAGCTATGCACTATACATCGGACACAGCCACAGCTTTTTCATCAGTCACCCACATCTGCCGAGACGTTAACTACGGCTGAATTATCCGCTATATGCACGCAAATGGCGCTTCCATATTCTTTATCTGCCTATTCCTACATGTAGGACGAGGCCTATATTACGGATCCTATGTATTCATAGAAACATGAAACATTGGAATTGTACTATTATTCGCAACCATAGCCACAGCATTCATGGGCTATGTACTACCATGAGGACAAATATCATTTTGAGGAGCAACTGTAATCACTAATCTTCTCTCTGCCATCCCTTATATCGGAACTGACTTAGTAGAATGGATCTGAGGCGGCTTCTCAGTGGACAAAGCAACCCTAACACGATTCTTTGCATTCCATTTCATCCTCCCTTTCATCATCGCAGCTCTAGCAATAGTACACCTCCTATTTCTACACGAAACCGGATCCAACAACCCTTCAGGAATCACATCAGACTCAGACAAAATTCCATTTCACCCTTACTACACAATCAAGGATATCCTAGGAGCCTTACTCCTACTCCTAATCCTAATATCACTAGTTTTATTTTCACCTGACCTATTAGGAGACCCAGATAACTACACCCCTGCAAACCCCCTAAACACCCCTCCACATATTAAACCTGAGTGATATTTTCTATTCGCCTATGCTATCCTACGATCCATTCCTAATAAATTAGGAGGTGTACTCGCCCTAGTATTCTCCATCCTAATCTTGGCATTCATTCCACTCCTCCACACATCTAAGCAACGCAGCATAATATTCCGGCCCCTTAGCCAATGCCTATTCTGACTTTTAGTCGCCGATCTTCTCACTTTAACATGAATTGGAGGACAACCAGTTGAGCACCCTTTCATCATTATCGGACAAGTCGCTTCAATCTTATATTTCACCATCTTATTGATCCTAATACCAACAGTTAGCGTTATCGAAAACAACCTTCTAAAATGAAGAGTCTTTGTAGTATAATCATTACCTTGGTCTTGTAAACCAAAAATGGAGAGTAACCGCCCTCCCTAAGACTCAAGGAAGAAGCTCTTGCTCCACCATCAGCACCCAAAGCTGAGATTCTTCTTAAACTATTCCCTGACACCCCTACATTCATATATTGAATCACCCCTACTGTGCTATGTCAGTATCTCCAGGTAAACCCTTCTCCCCTCCCCTATGTACGTCGTGCATTAATGGTTTGCCCCATGCATATAAGCATGTACATAATATTATATCCTTACATAGGACATATTAACTCAATCTCATAATTCACTGATCTTTCAACAGTAATCGAATGCATATCACTTAGTCCAATAAGGGCTTAATCACCATGCCTCGAGAAACCATCAACCCTTGCTCGTAATGTCCCTCTTCTCGCTCCGGGCCCATACTAACGTGGGGGTTACTATCATGAAACTATACCTGGCATCTGGTTCTTACTTCAGGGCCATAACCTTATTTACTCCAATCCTACTAATTCTCGCAAATGGGACATCTCGATGGACTAATGACTAATCAGCCCATGATCACACATAACTGTGGTGTCATGCATCTGGTATCTTTTAATTTTTAGGGGGGGAATCTGCTATCACTCACCTACGACCGCAACGGCACTAACTCTAACTTATCTTCTGCTCTCAGGGAATATGCCCGTCGCGGCCCTAATGCAGTCAAATAACTTGTAGCTGGACTTATTCATTATCATTTATCAACTCACGCATAAAATCAAGGTGCTATTCAGTCAATGGTTTCAGGACATATAGTTTTAGGGTACACGTACGTACACGTACGTACACGTACGTACACGTACGTACACGTACGTACACGTGCGTACACGTGCGTACACGTACGTACACGTGCGTACACGTGCGTACACGTGCGTACACGTACGTACACGTGCGTACACGTACGTACACGTGCGTACACGTACGTACACGTACGTACACGTGCGTACACGTACGTACACGTGCGTACACGTGCGTACACGTGCGTACACGTACGTACACGTGCGTACACGTGCGTACACGTACGTACACGTACGTACACGTGCGTACACGTACGTACACGTACGCACGCGCGTAAGACATTAAGTTAACTTATACAAACCCCCCTTACCCCCCGTAAACTCATGTCATCTATTATACACTTATTTATGTCCCGCCAAACCCCAAAAACAGGACTAAGTGCATACAATACTCACAAGCTTTATTTAAATTATATACAAATGTATTGCTACTCTAGTTAACTTAACACAACAGTCTTACACGCATTTGGTCTCGTAGTCTATCTATAGATAGCATTCCCTTTTTTTTCCCTCTCATATTTACTATGTATTTTATTTATTACGCACACTACAATTTCAGTATAA